ATATCTAAGGGATTCTATCGTTAGGTATGAATATCTTAGATACCTCTCGATTGGTAAAATAGTATCTCTCTCCAAAAAACATGTTTTTTTACCGCCGCACAAAGAAAATTTGATGTTCCAAATGAACAAGATATTCAGGAATTATGCATACAAAAAATCAGAATTCGTGATACGAGCCTTTTCAAAAAAAAGGGAATCTTTTGTTACAAGAAAAAGAAAAGTAATGTGGAGTATTTAAGAATCGAAGTCGGTTTGCTTTAGCAAAAGAAGATAGCAATGAACTCTTATGAAATGCTTGCACGGGATTCAGCCAATTGTCTTGATCGTCGAATATCATTGAAAAATAGGAATCCGGGTTATCAAAAGATTTCTTGCGATTAGATCTAGTATGGAAAGGCTCAATCTTTGAAATCTTATCGAACAACAGTGGCGATATTATTCCTACTATTTTTTTTTGGGGGGGGGGGCAGTCTCATGATCATCCAATAAGAAAGGTTTCCATTTTTTCAAATGAACGATTTCAAGATCTATTAATTCTAACAACTGATTGCAGAGTTCATCGGTTGCACCCTTCAATTCATAGATGCGGATCTCAGACCTATGAATGGGAAAATTCCCGCAACTTACGAAGAATTTCGAGAATAGCTTAGACAAAAAACAAAGAAACTTCGAAAAAAAGACAGGTAACTTAGACAAAAAGAAACTAAGTGATTTTCTTTTTACAAAAATGAGCTAACGTGTACAAAAATAAACCACGTGGCTTAGACTTAGTCAAATCTTTTTTATCAATAAACATTAGGTCAATCAATCGAATATTGATATTGATGTAATCGACCTAAGACTACTTCAAAACGGATCTTCTGCGCTTGAAAATCTTCTGCTCAGAAACAAAATGTTCCAAATGTTCCTGGAAATTTTTGCTCCCCTTGGACCATTCGTCTCTATATGCATTAGGGTCCCGATTCACGGATCTCTCGAAGAGGCTAGAAGCATCGATTTCTGCCACTTTTCAAACTCCATAAATGTTGGTTAACTCTATATTTCATTATAGGCTTATGATTCAGAGTATCATTAAAAGGCGAAGGTAGAACCAATAAGGATTTGTTTAGAAAATAAAAATCCCTTATGATACACCAGATCCGGCTCGGTTATTGATAGAGTGAATAGAGCCGCCCTTTCTTCAAATCTCTCTTCTGATTCAAAAGCGTAGTCTAACGTGTCTCCCCCCCTACTCCGATCATGGAATAGAGGAAATAAATAAAAAAAATGGATTTTTTTTTTGCAGAATGGAGAATCTTGTTGGAATTGTCCATATCCAGTTCATCCTTCGGAACCCTATCACATCCCCGATCTGATAAAATAGTAGAAATGGAGATGGTATTTTTAAAATACGTAATTCTATTGAATATATTTCAGTATTTTTTTATTTTCCGATTGCCTGGAACGGGAAAAAGAAAGATCTTCTTTTTTCTTCAACAATTTCAGATCTCTATTGACTCCCTTAGTCTCAGTAGGATTCGAACTAAGATGAAGCCCTGACCCTCTCTCAGAGAAAAAAGAGCAAAGGGATCTTGTAGGATTCCCAATAAATTCTTTTATTTCTTCCTCTCTTCCTTACATTCCAAGAAAGGATGCTCAAGAATGGATTCTTCTTTTAGTTGTTTACTCTTTCTTTGATTGATCCATGTGGGATATTCGGAATCCTCATTACTAATAGAATCCAAATGATCTCTGAATTTATCAGAAGATCCTTTCAATTGGCTAGAATCCGTTCCTTGAACGTGAACAAAACTCGATCTTGTCAAATCATATTGAATATTTGACGATCCATTCCGTGCCTTGCTAAAAAAACGATCCTTGGTTACCAACCGCACGGTTACGGTTGTCTAACCAAATCCAATTATCTCTCGATATGTTCCTCAAAAAATCTGATTCGTGCGAATTCTTCCCCCAACCAATCGGCCCCCTTCTTGGAGAAAGACGATCAAACAATTCCCACTCATCATCCTTGCGGATCCGAGCATGTTGTATACGATATACAAAAAGAAACTCCAGATATTTTATATTTTTATCTTTCACGGAAATCGAAATTCCAGCGACGATTTTATTAGCTATCTTACAACTAGAATCCCGCTTTTTTATGATCCCGCTCCTTCACCACCGCGCGCCCCACTTAGATTCGGGCATGCTTCACTTTTGAGTGGGAGAGCCCAACCCAACCAAGCGTTCTCTTTCGTATCCAGGAAAGAGCTCTCAGGGATCTTTTTTACTTTTGTTTTGTAAGATAGATTGTCGGAAGAATCCACCTATTGATATTGAAAAACTAGCCCGATTCTTCCAATGTATAATTTCTGTGTCCAATGCGATTCATGGAGAGTGGAAAAAGCCCCATCAAATAGAGATTTGTTCTTTCGACCTACGACGGCTCATCCGGTATAGAAGGAACACTACTCAAAATAGTAGGGAATTCTTCGTCGTGAAATATCGAGTATTTTCCCGTAAGTTGTGTGAAAATAGGATACTCCAAATTCGGAGGTCCCAGAATTTAATAAAATTTTCTTGTTGGAAAAAAATGTGAATGAAAGCCTTCACTCTCACTGAATTCAATTTGGTCCAAGAATTTAATAACGCGTGAGAAGTCTTGATCTCGCGCAAGACCTCCCTTAATTCCAAAATTAAGAAATAGATCGGGTTTTGTTTAGAATTCATAATAGAATCCCCCTCCTGTAGGTGTCGGCGATATGCTATTCGTTTATTTCTTTTAACGAAAGCAAAGCATATGAGTATTAATAAATCTGAACCCTCTCTCTATCCGGATCTTTCTTATTATGACAAGTCACACTATAAGTAAGCCCTGAACCCAAGAGGCATCTTCCGCTCCGGGAATTAAAAAAGAAAAGGTACTTTTGGAACACCAAATGGCATCAAAATGAAATGGACTTAATTCAATAATTAATCGCTCTAATGTACTTTCTATTAATATATTAATAGAATGCCATCCCTTCTCATATTTGATCCATAGATCTCTCTTATTATGACAATACTTGAGTCTTATCATCTTTCTTATTTTGACAGGATCTTTCAGATTACGGAAATACCATACCTGGGATCTTTAGCAATTAGAAAATACGGGATTTGATCCCTATCATAAAAACAAAAATACCACCCAAATTGCATTGATTTATCCTACATATTTTCTTTAAATTGGAATTTAGTTATTCACCATGTATGAGGATTCTCCCTAAGCATCCATGGCTGAATGGTTAAAGCGCCCAACTCATAATTGGTGAAGTCGTAGGTTCAATTCCTACTGGATGCACGCCAATGGGACCTTCCACTAAGTCTATTGCAATTGGTTCTGTATCACTGGAATCTCATCATCCATAGATAACGAATTGGTGTGGTAATTGCATAGATAACATATTAATCGTAGGAACTAACGTTCTTATTTAGACTTGGAACTCATTGCGAGGAAAATCTATTTATGGAAGGAATCCAATATGCAGTATTTACAGAAAAAAGTTATCGGTTATTGGGGAAAAATAACTATACTTCTAATGTCGAATCAGGGTCAACTAGGACATAAATTAAGTATTGGGTGTAACTTTTCTTTGGTGTCAAGGTAATATCTATGAATAGTCATCGACTTCCGGTTAAAGGGTAGAAGAATGGGATCTAGTATGGGACATACAATGCATTACAGACGTATGATCATTACGCTTCAACCGATTCGAACTCTTATAAATACAATACAAAAAATGAAGCAAAAAAGAGGAGGTGCCGTGCGTTATGATTCGTAGAATTCAGATTTGGTGTTGAAAATTTATCCGATATTGTCTCGGTAATGAGGGAGTTCGGGTACTCTTGTGTATTTTGGTATGGGGTATCGTGACAATCCCCTGGCTTATGCCTACTGCATTTACTCGATATTCGTTGGAAATATTTTGAATAGACGACTTACGAATCGGTCGTATTACTCTGAATTTCTATTTTATGCAATAAGATTTTTTCCACTTGGTTTCATGGACGTTGATAAGATCCTTCCATTTAGCAGCACCTTAGGATGGCATAGCCTTGAAGTGAAGGGCGAGGTTCAAAGGAAGAAAGTACGGTGCTAGGCACCCAGAGACGAGGAAGGTCATAGTAAGCGACGAAATGCTTCGTAGAAAGAAGTGTATTATTTTATAGTAATACAATTTTGAATTACTCCGTAATTTCGAATGTCCCGATCAGTTAAGAAAACCCCTTTTGTGGCTTCTCATTTATTAAAAAAAAATAAAAAATTGCGTCGTTAATAATTTAATAAAGAACTCCATTTTATCATTGATTAAGGTATAAACCATATGACAATAACAAGAATCACAGAAAAATGTACTCAATTCCTATTTTTTTTTTTTCCAAGATATGCTACTTAAATTTACCTCTCCCATAAGGTGGGAATCTCTTGCAACCCAGTCCCCGGAATTAGAGGATAAAATCGCGAAATTTTTCTATAGTTGCGTAGTATTCGTTATAAAGGACGGACCTATAATCCTAAAATACATTGGGATTGGTGTCGGTACAGTCCTTTATTTCATCATTGGTACGTATATACTAATCCAATTCCTCAATTGGACGGATAGAAACAAAAAAAAAAAACCACCAAATAGCGATAGCAATACAAAGAGACGAGCTTAGGCAGGGGATAGCTAATACTAGGTATTTTGATTTCACCTTACTTTACACTAAACATAAAATCGAAGGGTATCTACAGAAGTCTCAGCTATACGTAAATATATTTCTATGTCTGCTAACAAAGTAAGAAGAATGATTGATCAGATTCGTGGACGTTCCTATGAAGAAAGACTTATGATACTCAAGCTTATGGCTTATCGAGAATGTTATCCAATTTAAAAATTAATTGCTTCCGCAGCAGCAAATCGTATTCACAATATTTTTTATAACATAAACAGAAAAAGTTGAATCATTAGTAAAGCTGAAGTCAATGAGGGTATTACTGT